CTTTCTAATTACCACTGCTTAGCTTTCAATTCGCCTCTGACCATCAAATGAAATGTGAATAACCCGTCCTCCTCTCTTTGAAACAAGGGGCGCTTCCGGTTCTGTGCGCGCTTCAAACAATTTTGTCTTCTCCATATTACCATATCTCTAGAGTCAATAATTTTCTATGAGGAACTACTGAACTCAATCACTTGCTGCCGTTACTCAACAGTTTTCTGTTGAGGTCTATCCCGTAGAGGTACTCCAATTGGATCAGTGATCGATTCCTAGGTTTCGTCGTAAACCTAATTGGTTACTTCCAATTACGTAAATCAATAGTTCAAACCGCACTCAAAGGTAGGGCATTTCCCATTGATATAGGAACTTCTGTACCAGAAACAATGGTATCTCCAATTATAGCCCCTCTGGGATGTAAAATATATCTCTTCTCACCATCCCCATAGTGTATGAGACAAATGTATGCATTTCGATTAGGGTCATATTCTATGGTTACGATTCTACCAGATATCTCTTTTTCATTCCGTCGAAAGTCGATTTTACGGTATAGACGCTTATGACCTCCCCCTCTATGCCCTGCGGTAATGATCCCTCTGGCATTACGACCTTTACCACAACGATGCTGTCCATAGATCAAATTCTTTCGTGGATTGGATTTCACTTGACTGTCTACGGCTCCATTGCGTGTGCTCGGGGTAGAAGTTTTGTATAAATGTATTGCCGTGTTATTAAGTCTTTTGCTTTAAATTCTTTTCTCTATAAGAGGTGGGATAGAATAACCCGGTTGAAGCGTAATGATCATACGTCTGTAATGCATTGTATGTCCCATCCTTCTACCCTTTCCCGGGAGTCGATGACTATTCATAGCTATTACCTTGACACCAAAGAATAGTTCGACCCAATGCTTTATTTCTGTCCTAGTTGATCCTGATTCGACATTAGAAGTATATTGATTGTTTCCCAATAACCGAATACTCTTTTCTGTAAATACTGCATATTTGATTCCATCCATAAATCCATTTTCTTCCCTATGAGTTCCAGTATCGATAAGAATTCTAGTTCTTACTGTTCATATGTTATGGTATGAATATACCATACCAATTCGCTATGTATGGATGATGAGATTCCATTGATACAGAGCCAATTCCAATAGACTTATTGTATGTTCCCATTGGCGTGCATCCAGCAGGAATTGAACCTACGAATTTGCCAATTATGAGTTGGGCGCTTTAACCATTCAGCCATGGATGCTTAACAGGAATCATCGTACATCGTGAATAACCAAATTCCAATTGAAATGAAATCTTTAGGAGGAATCAATGAAACGACATCAATTCAAATCCTGGATATTCGAATTGAGAGAGATATTGAGAGAGATCAAGAATTCTCACTATTTCTTAGATTCATGGATAAAATTCGATTCAGTGGGATCTTTCACTCACATTTTTTTCCACCAAGAACGTTTTATGAAACTCTTTGACCCCCGAATTTGGAGTATCCTACTTTCACGTGATTCACAGGGTGCAACAAGCAATCGATATTTCACGATCAAAGGTGTAGTACTGCTTGTAGTAGTGGTCCTTATATCTCGTATTAACAATCGAAAGATGGTCGAAAGAAAAAATCTCTATTTGATGGGGCTTCTTCCTATACCTATGAATTCCATTGGACCCAGAAAGGAGACATTGGAAGAATCTTTTTGGTCTTCCAATAGAAATAGGTTGATTGTTTCGCTCCTGTATCTTCCAAAAGGGAAAAAGATTTCTGAGAGTTGTTTCATGGATCCGCAAGAGAGTACTTGGGTTCTACCAATAAAGAAAAAGCGTATCATGCCTGAATCTAACCGGGGTTCGCGGTGGTGGAGGAACCGGATCGGAAAAAAGAGGGATTCTAGTTGTCAGATATCTAATGAAACCGTAGCTGGAATTGAGATCTCATTCAAAGAGAAAGATAGCAAATATCTGGAGTTTCTTTTTTTATCCTATACGGATGATCCGATCCGCAAGGACCATGATTGGGAATTGTTTGATCGTCTTTCTCCGAGGAAGAAACGAAACATAATCAACTTGAATTCGGGACAGCTATTCGAAATCTTAGGGAAAGACTTGATTTGTTATCTCATGTCTGCTTTTCGTGAAAAAAGACCAATTCAGGGGGAGAGTTTCTTCAAACAACAAGGAGCTGGGGCAACTATGCAATCCAATGATATTGAGCATGTTTCCCATCTCTTCTCGAGAAACAAGTGGGGTATTTCTTTGCAAAATTGTGCTCAATTTCATATGTGGCAATTCCGCCAAGATCTCTTCGTTAGTTGGGGGAAGAATCAGCACGAATCGGATTTTTTGAGGAACGTCTCGAGAGAGAATTGGATTTGGTTAGACAATGTGTGGTTGGTAAACAAGGATCGGTTTTTTAGCAAGGTATGGAATGTATTGTCAAATATTCAATATGATTCCACAAGTTTCGTTCAAGTAACGGATTCTAGCCAATGGAAAGGATCTTC